TAATAAGGCGAAAGAATGCTTGTATAATGAAAATGGGTTTATATGGATCTTTTGGGGTTGAAAGCACACATCAAAATGACATTGACATAAATTGACAAGGTAATATTTCCATTTTTTCATCAGAAGAGGCGTATCCTTTGAGACAAAAATGGATTTTCCTTGATATCTAATATAATGTATGAAAGGATCCTTGAGCAAGCATAGGCTGTCCCCCCAATCCTTAGTAAAGACTTCTACAAAATGTTCTATTTTTCCATAGAAATATATTCGCTCAAGAAAGACCTGATAAAATGTTAATCGGAAATGAAAGGATTGCTTACAAAGAAAAAAGAAAACGGACTCGTATTCATATACATGAGAATTATATAAGAACAAGAAGAATCTTTGATTCTTTTTTACAAAAAAGGAAATAGATTTCTTTGGAATAATAAGACTGTTCAAATTCCAATACTCGTGAAGAAAGAGTCGTAATAAATGCAAAGAGGAGGGATCTTTCACCCAATAGCGAAGGATTTGAACCAATTTTTCTAGATGGATGGGGTACGGTATTAGTCCCTCTGACAGATAATTTAAATGTGGGAATTTGCCCTCTAAAAAAGGAAATATTGAATGAATTGATCGTAAATTATGAGATTTTACTATTTCTGATCTTTCTAAAGAGGATACTAATCGTAAGGAAAATGGAATTTCCACAATAACTGCAAACCCCTCCGATATCATTTGAAAATACAAATTTTTGTTATACCTAAAAAATGTATTTTGGTTAGAATCATTAGCAGAAATAATCAAATGATTCTGTTGATACATTCGAGTAATTAAACGTTTTACGATTAGTAAACTATATTTATTGTCATAACCTGCATTTTCTAACAAAATAGATCTATTTAAGTCACGATCATGAGCAAATGTATAAATATACTCCCGAAAGATAAGTGGGTATAGGAAGTCATTTTTTCGAGATCTATCTATTTCTAAATTTCTTTGAGATTTCTCTATTTTCATTTTTAATTCGATTTGATTGAAGCAAAGATAGGGAGTTTATTGGGTTATTAAATGATACATAGTGCGATACCATAAAAACAAAATAGTATAATATAAAAAGAATAGATACCTCGGAAATAGTTAAACTCACCAACGGACCCTCTATCCTCTCTTTTTTCCATCTAATTGGTTTATGTTCATTTCTAATTGGTTTATGTTCATTTATAGGGTAATAGGTGACTAGAAATCCTTTACTTTTTCAAGTCAATCACTCTTTTTTGATTTTGGAAAAAAAAATTGCTTTATCAATATACTTTTTCTTCTACACATTCAACTCCCCTTCATAGTGGAGAATAGCTAATAGTTAGGACTCATTAAAAAAATCGAAAATCCACTCAAGAAAAAGCTTTTCCCGCACTAGGCACTAATCCATTTTTAACGTCTAATTAGATCGGAAAATCATTCAAATTAAGAACGGGAGCTCGTTGCTTTTTTATTTCCCTATAATTGGAGCCGCGGAGCTCTGTCCATTTATTAACTCGACCCAACCCCAACTTTGAATTTGAATTCATTTGTTTTTATGTTACGCACCAAGAATTCAAACAAGGTTTGTTTGGAGCCGATCCGGTAAGAATCAAATATTCTCAGAATTCTCCATTGATACGACATGCTGTTTTTTCCATTCATTCCTTTCAGGATCAGTCGTGGTCTTACAAATAATACCGATGGTATGGACGAATCCCTTTCTTCGTACAAATGTGTAAAAGCTGTTAGCCGCACTTAAAAGCCGAGTACTCTACCATTGAGTTAGCAACCCAAATACAAATAATTAGGTTATGTAGATAGAATCAGAATCAAAAATCAAAATAAATCAAAGAGAATAAATAAAGAGATTAAATCGTACGACACAATCAAAACATTAAACTAACAAGAAATGAACACGAAATTAAATAGAAAAATTTCTAATTGATTCGGATAAAAAAATAGATAAAGTTAAATTTAAATAAAGTATAGATAAAGTTTAATAAAGTCAAAATTTATAGATTATCTATTGTCTCTTATGCTATCTATTCTTATATTTAAATATTTAAAATTGAAAATAATTTTAAAAATGGAAATATTCATTTTTATACATTTCCATTTTTTTTTTTTCAATCAAAAAAAGACTTTTGTATCACAGCAAATCCAATAAACCTATCATTTCATTTGAATGAAGAAAAAAAAAAAACCAAACCACTGGAATAGATATAAATAAATCTACAGATAAGATCTAATTACCCAGATCGGATTATATTTATTTGATACACTGTTGTCAATATGAATGTAAATCTGTTAATAAAAAAATACACAATGAAGAAAACAAAAGAATTAATTCAAATTAACCCCATATTTTATTGAATCATATAAATATTTTTTGATTTCCAATACGAATATTAGCAAACCAATAAGATAAGACGAAGAAATAAGTAGTTCTCTTCGAATCTTCATCTTCAAGTGACTCGATAGGACCGAGTCGTGAATCCCACACTTCTTCAAGTACCAAGGACTCATAAAAAATCATTAAATTAAAAGAATTTAATTTTTAATTAAAAAATAGCTTATCCCGATATCATTATTTGAATAACGTTTTCTAGTTTATAGTAAGGACTCCGTTTTATCATCATAAAAGAGATAAATCCCATATTCAGATTCAGATTAAACCATCAATGATTTAAAATAAAACAAATGAATAGGTCGAAAAAGAAATGTGTAACATATGTATTTTCTTTGTTTGTTAATGAGATTCGAACAGACATTGAAAATGATCATGGGGTATGGGATAATGAATGAGAAATCAAATTCAAATAAAGAACGATTCCATCTTATTGGATGCTAGACTCTCTTTTTATAGGTACAAAGCCAAAGAGGTTCAGATGAATTCATTGTTTCCTTTTTTTTTTACCCTAAACCAGCCCGAGGATAAAGATAAAAGATATAATGAAAAACCCGTCTTACTTTTGTTGTTCAAAAAAACAATCTTTATTTTGATATATATAATTTTGATATAGAAAATAAATATGCTCTGGGACGGAAGGATTCGAACCTCCGAATGGCGGGATCAAAACCCGTTGCCTTACCGCTTGGCCACGCCCCATTTCTATTTTGATTCAAAACTAATAAAACTAATATTGGTATTGGTTCTTTGTCAATTCCCGTCCCCAAAAATATCTATGAACTGGATTAGCTTGTTGTTCGTATTTTGATATGTGTAGATATAGAATTAAACTGAATTTATTGATCATAATATAGAATTCCATTAAGATATTGTATGAAAATATGATTTCTTTTATTCTTTTTTTAGCTGATAATTGAAGGATTTTTGATTGACTGAGTTTAAAGTTTTTTGTCTACCTTAACTCTATTTTATATTAATATTAATTTATATCCATTTTTATATGAATATTAATAACTCAGTCAAAATACAATTATCTTCAAGAACAAAATGTTTGTTATGCTTAATATTTTAAATTTGATTTGTATCTGTCTTAATTTTGCCCTTTATTCAAGCAGTTTTTTCTTCACAAAATTGCCTGAAGCCTACGCTTTTTTGAATCCAATCGTAGATGTTATGCCAGTAATCCCTCTGTTCTTTTTTCTATTAGCCTTTGTTTGGCAAGCTGCTGTAAGTTTTCGATGAGATTTTGAATACTGTCCTAGAATAATTCATGATTTATTCAAGATAAAAAATTCTAATAATTGATAAGATCAGATAAGTCTTATAGTAGAGGCCCTTGATTCAAACATTGAAGTTATTGTATAAACGTGAAAAATATAGATTACCTACCCCATGCTCCTCTTTTTTCCATTCTATTAAAAGAAACCTATTCGGTTAGAGCCCCCCGAAATATCTAATTTTCGGTATGAAAGAAAATTTTTGGCACGAAAGACTCGACTCTTATTACAAATGAATTTAGAAAAATGCTTTTCTATTTCGAAAAATTTCTAGAAGCCACTTCATTTCTTGGTGTCAAAATAGGATATATAGTATAAAAATAGAGAATCTATTTTCTTTTTTTCCAAACAAAAAAAAAAAGATCTTGGAGATTGTCTAATGCTTACTCTCAAACTCTTTGTTTACACAGTAGTAATATTCTTTGTTTCCCTTTTCATCTTTGGATTTTTATCTAATGATCCAGGGCGTAATCCTGGACGTGAAGAATAAAAAAAAATAAGGCTTTTTCCTTACTTGATTTTTATTTTTATTATTTTTATTAAATGCTCTTAGAATTTTATCTATTCTACATCTTTAACTATTAGAATTAGAAAATAAATAAAGAAAAAGACTTGAAAAAAAAATACCAAATCATCAACGGAACCGGAAAGAGAGGGATTCGAACCCTCGGTACGAATAACTCGTACAACGGATTAGCAATCCGGCGCTTTAGTCCACTCAGCCATCTCTCCCAATTGAGAAAAGATAATTCCTATGTTACATTACACAACAATACACAACAAGTAGGGCTTGAAAAAAAAAGTCCTTCTTCTATAACTTTCTTTTTTTTTTTACCTTTTTTATTATTTTATTACTTTATATTACTATATTATTATTATATTACTCTTAATATATTAGTATTCTAATTAGTATTATTTAGTATTCATAGTAATTTACTATTTAATTACTATTAATTATTAATTAATTAATTACTATTAAATTAATATTAATATTATAATTATTAATATTTGAATTTTAATATTAGAAATTAGAATTCTATATTTTTTTTTTAATCTATTCTTTATTTTTATTTTTTCATTTCGTCCGAAAAGTCTTTTTTTATTTCCGCGTCCTGGCCCGTGTCACGGGCCATTTTTTATTTTTTGTTGCAACAAATTAGATAAGATAAAAAAAGTTATTTTATTTGATTCAAAAATACTTGTTATTGTGTTATTGAAAGAACAGGACTTTTTCCATTCTTCTAATATAGAATCAACGCAACGAGTCTTCTTTTCCTAATCCTCATTAGGTTCCATGAGGAAATACA